GGTTTATTAGCTAAATGGCAATTGGCACATACAATACGGCCCGTTGCTTCTCGTGGATTTTCATAACCCTGCTGTGCAAAAATGGGATAGGCATTTGAAATGGGTGCCTGAGTTATTATATATATCATGAGCGATAGGGAAATGGATCGAGTAATCTCTTTCTTTATCGACGAAAAGGTTTTTTTAGTTTGCATGGTCCAATCATTGATCCCGAAATTTTCTACAATAAAATTAGGTAGGTCGCTAGTAGAGTTCCCTATCTATAATTTTGCTATTTACTGAAATAATTTTTCTGAAACATTGGAGAGATCCCTTGGCTGGGTAGAAAGAATAAGTACTATTTTGAGTGTTTTGCTTATGGACAAAGTAACAAATATTATAATTGGGTCGTTCAATCATTTTTCAGTCATTCATTGAATGATAAATCACTACAAGTGAAGGAGATACACGATTTAAATAACGAAAGATCCAATATTTAAAAATTGTATCTAAAATGACTGGAAAAGTAGAAACAAGACCGGATATAATTTGATCATTATGAGCAAATCCAAAATCTTTGTAGACAGAGCCAATCATTAATTCCCAACCGTGGGGCGAATGGAATCCTATACATAAATCAGTTAATAAAAGAATAGAAAAAGCTTTTATTGTGTCGCTTAAGTTATATAGGAATTCTTGAATCCAAGAGTTAAGAATAACAAGTTCTTCATTACCTAGAATAGAATAACCACTTAGAATAACGAAACAGATTATATTTGTCGAGAAGTGTAAAATTGTATGGATACGATCCTCATTGTGCATCTTGATCAATTGGGTCGTTTCTTTGTAGATTTCGACGCGAAGCTTTTGTAAATGCGTTTCTGGGTATTCCTTTATCATTTCCTCCAAACGAAGGAGTTCCTCCAAGTCTATGAATTTTTTTAGAATACTCTTTTCTTGAATATCATTCAAAAAAATTTCGGATTGCCTAATATTCCACCAATTGGTAATCCAAGATTCCAGACTTTTTTTAAATGAGAGAGAGATCCACCAAGGCAAAAATACTATAAATGCAAGATATAGAAGGGAAATGAATACTTTCTTTTTTGCCATTTTTCGTCTGTGAATTTTTGAAGTTTAAATGAACTCACCCCATGCGTCGACTCTATATGATACTAATATTTCTATCAAGCATAAGTTATATCCCAAGTCATCGAGCCCATTAATCTATTGCGAGGTTTTTATTTGTGATGCAGTATAGCGGTTAGGTTAGTCCTTGAATCTAGAAAGAATACAGAAATAGAATAAGAAAGAGCCCACTTCAAATTAATATTAGTTGGATTTCGAGACGAAAGAACTCCCGTTCTATTAAAAAAAATATCAAATATTAAAATAAAAAAAATTATGGACACAAAAAATTTCGTTTTAGGGTTGCTTCGTATACGTTTACTTTGGCTCGAATAGGCGTTCAGAACAAACTTCCGTTAAGTTATGGTATAGAAAAAAAAGAGGGTTCTTGAGTTTTTTCCCTCTTGCAAAGTATTCATTTTTCAGTTCCTTTTTTCAAAATACTTCAATTGGTACGCGCAAGAAATAGGCCAATTCAGCAGCTTTTTGCTCAATTTCTCGTGGAGTCAAATTCTCATCAGTACGCGTCAAGGGAATGGCCCCCTGGCCTCTGATTTCCATATAAAGGACCCGACGAGCAAAAAGACCCTCTTTATTTTCTATTCTGATGGACTGAATATCTTTCATAAGGAATCGCAGAAATATGCGACGGTTTTTTCCAGGAAATCCCCAACGAAAAATACACACTATGCCCTCTTTTATATCGAATCGATCATAACCACTACCTACATTCCACGAAATTGTGCACCACAAGTAGGAGCTAATAAAAAGACCCGCGATCCCATAGAAAGACATCACGATCCCCTGCGGAAAAAAATTTATTTGCTGAGAAGGAAATAAAGATATAAAATTCCTACCAAAATAACTGGAGGTTCCAACCAATACAAACCCTAATGAACCTAAAAAAAGAATAAGGGCCCAACCGAAATTACTTATTTTTCGAGATCCCGCTATAAGTTCTATCCATATACGTTCTGATCGCCAACTCATACTCTCACTAGACCTAGTTGCATTTTATTGGAATTGGAAGAATAACAAAAAGAAATTTGATTTTACTTTTTTTGTTTCCGAAGTAACTCTCATCAACCAGCACTACTATGATGTGAACCTTTTAGAAAAATTCATCGAATTGCTTAGATCCAAACTAAAATAATAACATCTCTTTCATATGATTTCCTATAGATATCCACATATAGATATATTGACTTTCCATTTCCGAAATTCTCCCCGATACCGATCCATTTGAAAATTGTTAGAATTCATTTACCCATATATCATGTTTACACATACATAAGAGCTTAGGCTCGAAAGAAGCCACATGTTATACCATATTCTACTAAATAGATATGGGTGTTATGATCAAAGTCAGTTTTGAAAAAAAAAAAAAAAAAAA